TACTTAGTGTATACTATCTAGATTATTAATGAATATGTACCCCAATGCATCTCAAAGTATTTGTATCACTACCTATTCGGTAGATCCTTTTTTTCTGTGCCAGGAACCAGATTTGAACTGGTGACACGAGGATTTTCAGTCCTCTGCTCTACCAACTGAGCTATCCTGACCCTTTCTTGTGCATCATCCTAGTAGAGTATTTGCATCTATGTCAATTAAAGGGACTAAAAAATCAATAAAGTATTCCATTCCTAATTTGGAAATGGGGGAATAGTCCTATGCATTGTGGATGGCTTACTTAATAATAGTTAATAATTTAATTAATAATTGAGATTCCTTGCCGATACTCTAATAAAAAAGAAATCTATTTAATGAATAGCATAAGATCTACTGAGCTCTCTTCGCACTCCTTTATGAAAGAGTAGAATGAGAAAGCTAATGAATCTTGAAACCCTTTGATAAAAGAAAAAATAGGATAAATACTATGGTTAGGGAATAAAGGAGGGTTTGGGGATAGAGGGACTTGAACCCTCACGACTTATAAAGTCGACGGATTTTCCTTTTACTAGAAATTTCATTGTTGTCAGTATTGACATGTAGAATGGGACTCTCTCTTTATCCTCGTCCGATTAATCCTCTTTTTAAAAGATCTCAAAAACAATGAATTGAAGGATTTGATTACTTAATATTCGAGTGGAATGGATTCACAATAATTCTAATAAAAATTCAGAATTTTCTATTTCATAATCATTCCTAATTTCATTCTAAAAAATAAATAAAGAACCTATATTATGATATGGGTTCTGTGATTAATCGTTTGCTATGTCAGTATCTATACGTATGTATTAGATGTATAAAGCCCTTCTTTCTCAAATTTAGAGGGAGTTTCATTACCAACACAACGTAATTACACCTCGATTCGTTAGAATAGCTTCCATTGAGTCTCTGCACCTATCCTTTTCATTTGGGTTCTAGTTTGAGAACCACTTGTTTTTTCAAAAAAGGGATTTGGCTCAGGATTGCCCATTTTTCATTCCAGGGTTTCTCTGAATTTGGAAGTTACCACTTAGCAGGTTTCCATACCAAGGCTCAATACAATCAAGTCCGTAGCGTCTACCGATTTCGCCATATCCCCATTTTCCTTTTTTTTCTTTGAAACCCGGATTCCTTGTGTAATTTCTTACATCTCTTAGTTTTTTTTTGAATCATTGAATTCATTATTCGACCTAGTCTAGCAGCTCGTCTCTATTCGAGAGACCCTGCTTATTGCAATTCAGAATTGAATTGATTCTACTGTTGATATATTTGCAATTCAATCAGAATCAATATATTCAAAAGTTTTTCTCTCTCCCCCTCCCCCCGCCCTTTTTAGAGTATTCTAAATCATACTATAACGCTTGATATTCATTCTTTTTTTTCTAATCAGAATTTGAAATTTCATTTGTTATGATTCTATCTTTTCCTTAGTGAAATATTAATCCTTAAATTATTAACAAATAAAAAAAAAAAACAAAATATTTCAAAAAATGTATATAATGGTCGAATGAAAATGCAAAAAGATTCGCATTTTCTCTTTATTATTCATATAGATTATTCTTTTCTATGTATTATATTAGATTATTGGTACAAGCCGTATCAAATTGAAAATATCTAAAATCCATTTCAATATAGAAATTGGAATAGATTCTATTATAAAAATAGATTTGTGAGTTAGAGAAATAAAAAGTTCAATATATTCTATAATCCTATTTAAGAATATCGTTTAGTTAAGCATATCAAGCTAACTTTATCTTTATGAAATTCTAGTTTTTTTTTCTAATTCTAAGTAGAATCTCAAATTTTGAACTAGTTAATAACTAAGATGAATAATTAAGATCTGCCATTTTATGGATTTCCTATATATATTTCTATTTGTTAGACTATTTCTGTTATGTAAGCCCACTTAGCTCAGAGGTTAGAGCATCGCATTTGTAATGCGAGGGTCATCGGTTCAAATCCGATAGTCGGCTTTTTTCTCTATCGATGTTCCATGAACAATAATCTCTTTTTTTCTCCGAATTAAATAGAAAATCCCAGGGTCCATTATCTCGTTCTACCTTACAATTTTGCTAGATACAAAACATTAAAATAAATAATATATATACAAAAAATCCAGATGTTGATGAAATTCCATTTTTTGTGGTACTGTAGATTTTATTCTGTTTATCCTTTAGTTTAATTCAGTTTTAATTTCGATGTATTCTGTAATGTAAATACAATGAAATTTATTGTGTAAAATGGAATTTCAATAAAAAAAAAGGAGTCTTCATGTCCCGTTATCGAGGACCTCGTTTAAAAAAAATACGCCGTCTGGGAGCTTTACCAGGACTCACTAGAAAAACGCCTAAATCCGGAAGTAATCTGAAAAAAAAATTCCATTCTGGGAAAAAAGAGCAATATCGTATTCGTCTTCAAGAAAAACAGAAATTGCGTTTTCATTATGGTCTGACAGAACGACAATTACTTAGATATGTACATATCGCTGGAAAAGCAAAAAAGTCAACAGGTCAGGTTTTACTACAATTACTTGAAATGCGTTTGGATAATATTGTTTTTCGATTGGGTATGGCTTCAACCATTCCTGGGGCCCGGCAATTAGTTAACCATAGACATATTTTAGTTAATGGTCGTATAGTTGATATACCAAGTTTTCGTTGCAAACCCCGAGATATTATTAGTACGAAGGATAACCAAAGATCAAAACGTCTGATTCAAAATTCTATTGCTTCATCCGATCCGGGCAAATTGCCAAAGCATTTGACGGTTGATACATTGCAATATAAAGGACTAGTACAAAAAATCCTAGATAGAAAGTGGGTCGGTCTCAAAATAAATGAGTTGTTAGTTGTAGAATATTACTCTCGTCAGACTTGAACTTAACGAAAAAGGAAAGGTTCATAGAATTTTTTTCCCCTTCCCCTTTCCCAAAACTAAATCGACCTAAGGCTCTTAATTCGTATTTTCCTATTCACCTAGCAGAAATAGAGTAACCTTAGGATCTTTTTTCTTTTTTGTTATTTCCTCTATGTGTATTTTACATACCAAAGTAACTTGCTTTAGAGAATTTCTATTAAATAAAGGTATTATTGCTGAACTAAAATAAATTGTTATTTGATTTGATACATTGTAATTGGTAACGTTGATGAATTAAGAGAAACGGAAAGAGAGGGATTCGAACCCTCGGTAAACAAAAGTCTACATAGCAGTTCCAATGCTACGCCTTGAACCGCTCGGCCATCTCTCCTACATAATCTTATTATGGAAAATAAACTGAGTGAATAGCGAGTTTTCGTATTCCTGCAGTACAGGTACAGCCACAACCACTCGGGGATTCCATGGCTCTATTGGAAAAATTCTTTTTTTTATCTAAGTGTAAAGGTCCTTTATTTATTTTTTTTTTACTAGGAATTCCAGTCCCTCAAAAGTTTTTCTTTGGGGAAAACCAAAATAAAAAGAGAATAGAAAAATTCTTATTATTACATAAGAAAATAAAGGAACCCTAGAATTCTATTTGCATAAGGTACTTTACGCCATACAATCTAAACAAAAAAAAAGGTATGGGATAATTTTTAAAACGCGAAATAGCTGATGAGAAAAATTGTTGTTGAGAAATAGGAAAGTGGAATGAAATCCAATCTTACTCAAATATTTCATATCTCTTCTTGTCCAAACAGAAGGAAAAGGAGACAATTTGAGCTGAGCGGAAAATCCATACCTCTCTTATCCATTTAGAGCATATGGATCGATTCAAATGTTTTTATGTTATTTTGTGATAGAATGAAAAGAATTCTATATAGAATGGATTGGGAATTATGCCTAGATCCCGTATAAATGGAAATTTCATTGATAAGACCTCCTCGATTGTAGCCAATATTTTATTGCAAATAATTCCGACAACCTCAGGGGAAAAAAAAGCATTTACTTATTATAGAGATGGTGCGATTTGACTCTTTTTTTTTTGTTTTTTTTTTAGCCCTACCTACATCTCCAGTCTTACGAGAAAGAAAGGGGGTTCGCATAGAGAGAACAAAATTAGTAAAGGAAACCCGCGCTTGAGGAAGGTGAGGTGAACTAACAATTCCTTCTGTCGTGTATCCTCGATTGATGTGGCCTTAGATGCTTCAATTGTAGATTTGAGTATTGAGCGAAAGGTTACACCTACAGGATAGGTTCTGTATTACAGGCCAATCCTACTCTACTAGGACCAATAGGCAGCATAGGGGAGAAAAGCACTACACCTCGAAATAGGAATCAACAACAGAAAAACTTTGTTAGAAATTAACCCTTTCCTGATCGGTATCAGGGTTGGGAAAAATGGTTGGGATAGCAAACAACCATCAGGTTTGTACTTTGGATACCCTTATAACCATCAAAGGTCGTTGAAGTGGCTAATTCCTCTAAATAGGAGGCGTTGAGAACAAAGAAATTCCTGGAGCTATCGTTTTCCTCTAGCATTAATAGAATTCATTGGTGTTAAGAAAAATCTCTTGGGGGAAGGTTGGCTAGAGATTTCTTGGAAAAATACCAGCCCCTTTCGGTCCATAATGAGTGGGACTAATTCTATTTTCATTCTATAGATTTTTTGCTTAGTACTATGTACAGAAGGGAGGAGCCGTATGAGATGAAAACCTCATGTACGGTTTTGGAACGGAGATTTTTTGAATAGAATGAACGACCGTAACGGATGTTGGCTCAATCCGAAGGAAATTATGCGGAAGCTTTGCAGAATTATTATGAAGCTACGCGACTAGAAATTGATCCCTATGATCGAAGTTATATACTATATAACATCGGCCTTATACACACAAGTAATGGAGAGCATACAAAGGCTTTGGAATATTATTTCCGGGCGCTAGAACGAAACCCCTTCTTACCGCAAGCTTTTAATAATATGGCCGTGATCTGTCATTACGTGCGACTATCTCCACTATAGAAAGAAGAAAAAAAAAAGATGAAATTTTCTAGTAAATACTAGAAAAAGGGCTTTCTACATAGGGATCGTCAAAACAATGATTTTGCCCTATCAGCTGTAGGAAGGAAGAACACTTCACGAGAATCAAAATAAGAAGAAAATAGAGCCTATACTACTACTCTATGGATAAAGTCTCAAATTGATAAAGAAAGCACCGTAAAGATCAATTAGTGAGCGACTGGGTCGATACAACTAAAAAAAACTGCTTAATTATACCAGGATCTGGGGCAAAATTTAGGAATCTGCTTATGTAATAGAGCCGATCCACTAAAGGATTAAGCAGCGGTGTAGTATCAGATCCCAAAGATAGTAAGTTCTTTTTTCTTTCTTATGGGAAAAAGTCTTTTTCAAGGATTCTATAGAAATTTCATATATGAAAGACACGAAACCGAGATAGTTACCTTTCAGAAAATTCGAACGAAGGATATAGGTCTATCTATGCTCCATTCTTCTGAAGGTGGGAGAAAAGATCAGACTGATTATTGATCAAAATTAGGGTTTGAAACTTAGGTAATAACTTCTTCTGCTTAACCCAAGAAGAAATTGGATCGATTTTTGAGAAATCGAATTCAGTTAAGATAGGGGAAATTAAGATAGCAATTTTAGAGCCGTATGAGGTAGGAAACTCTCAAGTACGGTTCTAGGGGAAGGAACTGCCTATTCCGACCGAGGAGAGCAGGCCATTCTACAGGGTGATTCGGAAATTGCAGAAGCTTGGTTTGATCAAGCTGCTGAGTATTGGAAACAAGCTATAGCGCTTACTCCGGGAAATTATATTGAAGCACAAAACTGGTTGAAGATTACGAAGCGCTTTGAATTTGAATAAAACCACTCTCTATTTTCCTAAAATGGGTAATTTGGTTGTTGATCCATTAATCAAATAATTTTGGTAGGAAGATCAAATCAAGAATTTCATTATATCCCTTTCTTCTACCTTCGATTTTATATCATATTTCATAAGGATAAACAATAGGGATAGGCTCTCGAACAGAAGTAATAAAGCAAATAAAAAGGGGCAATATAAATATTCCTACCTAATATATCAGGATTATTTTTTAAAAAATTCTAATGAGTTTCTTGGAATTTGGAATCGAATAAAAATATTTTTATTATGCTCACTCAAGGAAAGTAGATGTAGATAGGGGCTTATACCCTAAAAAAATACACTAGCTTCTTAAATTAAAACGTAAAAAAATCTTTTTTTGTTACGTCGGGAAATAATTATCCAGGATAACCAATGTCCGTTAGGCACCTAATCCTTATGTCATAATAGATCCGAACACTTGCCTCGGATTGACTTCAATATATAATTGCTCCAGTGAATAACTAAAAAATATATATAGAAGGGTGGTAGATAGTAAAGAAAAGGACTAATCATAATATCTATCCTTCAAAGATTCACTAAAAAGACAGTTGGCGGGTCTCTTTGTATGTCTTGTCCGGAAAGAGGAGGACTTAATGATTATTCGTTCGCCGGAACCAGAAGTTAAAATTGTTGTGGATAGGGATCCTGTAAAAACATCTTTTGAGGAATGGGCCAAACCCGGGCATTTCTCAAGAACAATAGCTAAGGGCCCTGATACTACCACTTGGATCTGGAACCTACATGCTGATGCTCACGATTTCGATAGTCATACCGGTGATTTGGAGGAGATCTCTAGAAAAATCTTTAGTGCTCATTTCGGTCAGCTCTCCATTATCTTTCTTTGGTTGAGTGGCATGTACTTCCACGGTGCCCGTTTTTCCAATTATGAAGCGTGGCTAAGCGATCCTACTCACATTGGACCCAGTGCTCAGGTAGTTTGGCCAATAGTAGGGCAAGAAATTTTGAATGGTGATGTAGGCGGGGGTTTCCGAGGAATCCAAATAACCTCCGGGTTTTTTCAGATTTGGCGAGCATCTGGAATAACTAGTGAGTTACAACTCTATTGTACGGCAATCGGTGCATTGATTTTTGCATCGTTAATGCTTTTTGCTGGTTGGTTCCATTATCACAAAGCCGCTCCCAAATTGGCCTGGTTCCAAGATGTAGAATCCATGTTGAATCACCACTTAGCGGGGTTATTAGGACTTGGGTCTCTTTCTTGGGCAGGACACCAAATCCATGTATCTTTACCAATTAATCAATTTCTTGACGCTGGAGTTGATCCTAAAGAGATACCACTTCCTCATGAATTTATCTTGAATCGTGACCTTTTGGCTCAACTTTATCCTAGTTTTGCTGAAGGAGCAACCCCCTTTTTCACCTTGAATTGGTCCAAATACGCAGAATTTCTTACTTTTCGCGGAGGACTAGATCCAATAACCGGTGGCCTATGGTTGAGCGATATTGCGCACCATCATTTAGCTATTGCTATTCTTTTCCTGATCGCTGGTCATATGTATAGGACCAACTGGGGTATTGGTCATGGGCTTAAAGATATTTTGGAGGCTCATAAGGGCCCATTTACAGGACAAGGCCATAAGGGTCTCTATGAAATCCTAACAAC